ATAGCGCTTGGCGCGGTTATTGCGCTTAAATCATTTTTATGGTTCCCTATTTTAGGAACCATATGAATAATGGAGAAACTCCATGAAAGGAACATTAATGATTCATATAAATCACTTAACGGGAAATGTCTCGAATAAATCCAACGAGTAACTAATAATCCTGTTATACAGAAAAAAGTGGCTATCATGCCTTTTTCTGACGGATCACATAGTCCTACGATTTCATGGACTAATAAAGTCACCAAATAAATCGTAATGACAATTGAAATGATCGAAAAAGAGATGTGAGTGAATATATGTTCTAAAGTCGCAAATATCATAAAAAAAAAATCATTAAAAAAAAGAGGGGTCCCTCAATTACGGAATGTAAATTCCGAATTAAATTCATTATAGGATCTAATGTGTCCTTTTTAGAGGATGCCGCCACTCGGACTCGAACCGAGATGCTCTAGCACTGCTTCCTAAGAGCAGCGTGTCTACCGATTTCACCATGGCGGCTTGATCGAAATAATAATAGCCCATATGATGTTCAATCGTCGAGATTGAAAGATTCAATGCAATATATTTTAGGAAACGTTAGAATCGATGAATAAAGACTCGTTCAAATGAATATTTGAACTTCAATAATCCTTAGTATCCCGGTATGGTGTCATTTTTAACAACAGGCTTTCACGTAGTATAAGTTCTTCTGGAACAGTTGGAACTAGATGGTTATGTCCTCAGTTGAGGTCTAGAACTAAGAATTGTCCCTTTTTTATATCATTTTTTGATGATTCATTTCTCATTTATCTGATTTCATGGATCGGAAATGAAAAAAGATTCATTTTTCACTGAACAAAAGAAAATAAATAGGATTTTTTATGTATCACAATTGGATAACTACATCCAAGGGATTTCTATAAATATTTAGATAGTTTGGTATCAAAACTGTATTAATGGTTGGGATCCTCATTGTATACATAATTCGTGTGAGGATTTACCGAACCAATTAGGTATTGGGCTGCACATAAAACAAAAGAGTTTCAATCTCTATTGGAATTCTACGCTATGTACTTTACTTATAAATAAAGTATATTCTATATAAAATAGATTGATCGATCCTACGGTCCAAACATAGGATCTATTTTGGATTAAGGAAGACTGAATTATTCTTCGTACATAAATATCGACCTAAAGGGGATCCGGGGAGTTTTTATTGATTGGGTCGAAACAAGAGGGAATCTATGTAGTGATTCGGAGAGTTACAAAGCAAAGTCTGAAAATATATATTTCAATCAATTAGTTTCAAGGATCCATTCATTTTTACTACTGTCGTTCATACTTGTTTCAGATCTTCCAAAAATCTTAATGATGTATAACTATTGGAGATACATAATCGAATAAACTTCTTCCTAAAAAAAATATTTTTTTTGGGGGGGGGGGGGAAATAACAACCCCCATCTCGCGAATTATCAAAATCTACTATAATGAAAAGTGAAACCTTGTATTTTGTGTTTAACTATTTCTTTTTTGTTGTTGTTTGAAAAACAACAACAAAAAAGAAATAGTACCGTTCTTAGAACCCAATAGACAGAATAATTCTTATTCTACATACCACAACAGCCGGTTCAGTTCTATCTCATATAGATGAGTTCAAAACATTAGTTAATGTGAATTATTCATCTTATAAATCATCCAATTCATCGAGTCATGTCGATTCAGATTATTCCAAGGCTTTATTACTTGTTTGTCGCACAAAAAAACTTTTTGAATGCCCGGTAGAAATAGATTTAGCTAAAGATAAAGCTTTTACCGCCGCCCAATATCCCTTTTTCTTCCAAATATTTCTACGAATACGCTTTTTTGAGATAGAAGTACGTTTCTTTGGAACCGCCATTTTAAAATAAAGAAGTTACTTTTATAGTTGGATGTGAAAGACATGTATTGTTCAAAATGGATCGTTCTTGCTATTCATTATCTATATTTATTCCATAGCGGATACTTCCTTCATAACATACAAAAATATAGATACGTGTGCATCACATAGAGTACACTAGGGATAAAAAAAGAAATAGAAAAAAGAAAAACGATGTGATTTTCAAAGGAATTTTTTTTTGTTCCACATCTCTATTACATACAATGCCCGAAGAAAGAAGAATTCGTACTAATTTGTACCTTCATATCTTCATTCCGATCTATGTCTATGAGGTCCGCTACCATAGAAATCGAACCGGTTGTTGTTGATAAGAATCAAAAAGGGTTCCAATTCATATCTCAATCTCAGTCTATTTATATCTCGTTGTCTTACATTGAATAAATCGAAAAGCTTAAGAATCCTTACCTAATTTAAGAAAATAATAATTTAAAATTTTTCTATTAATTGACCAAGCTCGAGGATAGAGTACTCATAATTTAAATGAAAATGAGATTGGTAGTTAATCTGTTAAACGATACATTACTTGAGAAAGGTAATTTTAGTAATCTCTTATTTCAGTTCTATGCGAAGTGACGAGTATCATAGGATTTCCTATAAACATAAGTTTATTTTATTGGAATAGAAGCCAATCAATCAGTTCTACAATGAATTAATTAATGACTCCGAATAAACTAACTAAAATAACTAGTATTTTATTGGGTCGAGTTATTGGCGGATTCTATGATCCATATCCCAATAGAGTACTTTTACCTTTTTTTGGTGTCATTCCTTTTCCTTACTATTTACTATATGGATATCAATCGCCGTAATAGTGGAATGATTGAAAATCTCATATTCTTTCTTTATCTTAATAAATATCTTAGTTAATAACTAAATGATCAGTTTTAACCAGTGACTTGGTCATTTGAACAATTGTAACTTCTTGATTTAAATTTCTTTTTATTCAATACGATATTTGGGAAAGAATCGGAATAATTAAGAATTCAAAATCCTATTTGAGTTCTTTTCTATCTTGATTTTTATTTATTTATTTGACTTCCGAAAGAGAGAAGAGCTGGTGAATCGGAAACAATTAATAAGAATAAAAAAAGTTTGATTTTCTTATGGAACATACATATCAATATGCATGGATCATACCTTTCGTTCCACTTCCAGTTACTATGTCAATAGGATGGGGACTTCTGCTTGTTCCGACTGCAACAAAAAATCTTCGTCGTATGTGGGCTTTTCCTAGTGTTTCATTGCTAAGTATAGTTATGGTTTTTTCGGCCGATCTGTCTATTCAGCAAATCAATGGCAGTTCTATCTATCAATTTCTATGTTCTTGGACCATCAATAATGATTTTTCTTTAGAGTTCGGCCACTTGATCGACCCACTTACTTCTATTATGTCAATACTAATCACTACTGTTGGAATCATGGTTCTTATTTATAGTGACAATTATATGTCTCATGATCAAGGATATTTGAGATTTTTTGCTTATATGAGTTTTTCCAATACTTCTATGTTGGGATTAGTTACTAGTTCCAATTTGATACAAATTCATATTTTTTGGGAACTGGTGGGAATGTGTTCGTATCTATTAATAGGTTTTTGGTTCACACGACCAATTGCAGCCAATGCTTGTCAAAAAGCGTTTGTAACTAATCGTGTAGGGGATTTTGGTTTATTATTAGGAATCTTAGGTTTTTATTGGATAACAGGTAGTTTGGAATTTCGGGATTTGTTCGAAATCTTCAATAACTTGATCCATAATAATGGGGTCAATTCTTTATTTGCTACTCTGTGTGCCTCCCTATTATTCCTTGGTGCAGTTGCTAAATCCGCACAATTTCCCCTTCATGTATGGTTACCTGATGCCATGGAGGGGCCCACTCCTATTTCGGCTCTTATACATGCTGCTACTATGGTAGCAGCGGGAATTTTTCTTGTCGCTCGGCTTCTTCCCCTTTTCACAGTCATACCTTACATAATGAATCTCATTTCTTTGCTAGGTATAATAACGGTACTATTAGGAGCTACTTTAGCTCTTGCTCAAAAAGACATTAAGAGAAGTTTAGCCTATTCTACAATGTCTCAATTGGGTTATATTATGTTAGCTCCAGGGATAGGTTCTTATCGAGCTGCTTTATTCCATTTAATCACTCATGCCTATTCGAAAGCATTATTGTTTTTAGGATCCGGATCGATTATTCATTCAATGGAACCCATTGTTGGATATTCTCCAGATAAAAGTCAGAACATGGTTCTTATGGGTGGTTTAACCAAATATGTGCCAATTACAAAAACTACTTTTTTATTAGGTACACTTTCTCTTTGTGGTATTCCACCTCTTGCTTGTTTTTGGTCCAAAGATGAAATTCTTAATGATAGTTGGTTGTATTCACCGATTTTCGCGATAATAGCCTGTTCCACAGCAGGATTAACTGCATTTTATATGTTTCGGATGTATTTACTTACTTTTGAGGGGCATTTACACGTTCGGTTTCAAAATTACAGTGGCACTAAAAATAGCTCGTTCTCTTCAATATCTATATGGGGAAAAGAAGGACCGAAACCAGTTAACAAAAATGTACTTTTCTCAGTAATGAATAATAATAAAAAGGTTTCCCTTTTTTCGAAGAAGATATATCAAATTGATGGGAATATACGAAATCTGATGCGATCCTTTAGTACTCATTTTGACAATAAAGACACTTCCATGTATCCCTGTGAATCGGACAATACTATGCTATTTTCTCTACTTGTATTGGTCCTATTTACTTTGTTTGTTGGATCCATAGGAATTCCTTTCGATCAAGTAGGAATGGATTTGGATATATTATCGAAATGGTTAATCCCATCGATAAACCTTTTACATCAAAATTCGAACTATTCTGTGGATTGGTATGAATTTGTGACAAATGCAATTTATTCAGTCAGTATAGCCTATTTCGGAATATTCATAGCGTCTCTTTTATATGGGTCTGTTTATTCATCTTTTCAGAATTTAGAATTAATTAATTCATTTGTTAAAATAGGTCCTAAGAGACTTTTCTTGGACCGAATAATAAATGTAATATACAATTGGTCATATAATCGTGG